TTTTTTCAAAAGAAAAATCGATTTCATTGAAGTAATAAGACTATTCCAATTCGAATAATAGTTGAGAAAGAATCGTAATAAATGCAAAGATGGAACATCTTGAATCCGGTATTCAAGGAGTTGAACGAGGATTTCTAAATGGATAGGATAGGGTATTTCTATATGTGATAGATAATGTAAATGCAAAAAATTGTCTTCTAAAAAGGGAAATATTGAGTGAATAGATTGTAAATTTTGAAACTTTGGTATTTCTTTTTCTTCCAGACAGGATAGTTGCCCTAGCGAAAGTGGGATTTCTACAACGATCGCAAACCCCTCAGATAGAATCTGAGAATAAAACTCAGAATAAAAAAAATTGCTGTGATCCAGCAATCGATCTTGGTTAGGCTGATTAACCGAATTAATCCAAAAATTCTGCTGATACATTCGAATAATTAAACGTTTCACAAGTAGTGAACTAAATTTCTTGTTATTATTACAACCAAATATTTCCACAGGTTCGGCACCATTTAATCCATAATCATGGGCAAATGCATAAATATATTCCTGAAAGAGAAGTGGGTAGACGAAGTATTTTTGACGAGATTTCTGTTTTTCTGAATACCCTTCGAATTTTTCCATTTGTATTTCTACTTGAATCAGAGAAAAAAAGCATTTCTTGGTTTATCAAATGATGATACATAGTGCAATATGGTCACAACAAGGTGTTGCATAATACAAACCCTGGAAAGAAAGGGAGTCTAATCCAGAGATCCTTTTCCGCTCCTTTTCTATCCAATTAGTTTATGTTTGTTCTAATTACAAAACAAACAAGAACTAATCGTTTATTTTTGCGGGCCAATCGCTCTTTTGACTTTGGAATACAGTCTCTTTATCAATATACTGTTTCTTTTACACATTCAATTCATAACATCTCTTTTCAATCCATAATCAAGAATAATTAGGATTTCTAAAAAAATAAAGTAAAGGGTCCACTCATAGGAAAACCTAACCTTTCCCCGCATCAGGCACTAATGTATTTTTAACATCTAATTAGATCGGGGAATCCTTCCAATTAAGAAGTTAAGCTCGTTGCTTTTTATTCTACCAGAATTTGAGCCAAGCTCTATCCATTTATTCCCTAGACCCAGAAAATCGGAATTTTTTTATAAAAAAAAAGAAATTGATTTTATTACGACATGCTATTTTTTCCATTCATTACCTTTGAGGATCAGTCGTGGTCTTCTAGACTCTACCAAGAGTCTGGACGAATTTGGTGCTTCATCCAAATGTGTAAAAGATCATAGTCGCACTTAAAAGCCGAGTACTCTACCATTGAGTTAGCAACCCAGATAAAATCGGATCTCTTAGACACGATCGAAATCCAAAAATCGATGGAATTACACCGAACGCTCCTGTCAAAACATTGAATTAGCAAGACATCAAAAAAAAAGATTTTATTACCCATTAAAAACACTCAAATACCAAAATGAACTGATCCCCTTAAATTTCACTAAGGGTAAAAAAGGAGCGGCCCCAATCAGAATGGCAAAATTGTCATTTTTTTGGCAATTTTTATTTCTTTAAATAAATAAATCTTCTATGAGAGTACATGCAAGGGGGGCAACCCCCATCATTTGAGCGAAGTGTAGACAGAAATACCTAATATGGAATGACGATAAAGAGACCCAGCTATCTACAAATTCTAGATGTGCAATAGACCTTTGTCAATGGAAATACAATCCAATTGAAATAAAATAAGGACTTTTGTTGGATTGGCACGACATAAATGCAGCAAAAAAAAAAAGGACTAAGAAAGAGAGAAATTGTGTCTAAATAATTAAGGGACTACCCTCTCCTACTTTTTTATTCATTTAGTTCTTCAATTAACTCAAAGTTCTTTCTTTTTCTTTAAAGAATTCAGCCCTCCTTAAAATATCATAAACGGTTCTTGTAGGTCGAGCACCCTTTTCAAGGAAATAGAGAATAGCTGGAACATTTAAACAAGTTTGATTCTTTATTGGATCATAAAAACCCACTTTTTGGAGATCTCTTCCTTCTCTTCGAGAGCGAACATCAATTGCAACGATTCGATAGATAGCTTATTGGGATAGATGTAGATAAACAACCCCTCCCCTAGAAACGTATAGGAGGTTTTCTCCTCATACGGCTCGAGAAAATGATTCTAATTTCTGTCTATAATAACAAGTAGATAGAAATTAGATTATGACTTGCATAAATTTCCTTAAAGAAAAGAAAAAACAAATTTCATTTATACTCATGACTCAAGTTGGCTAATTTTGACTGACAGACTTCAAAAGAAAAACCCTTCGAAATTTTTTGAGTCGTCTCTAAACTCTTTTCTTTATCTCATCTCGAACAAATTTACTTTTATTCCTTATTCTGATCCAATTCTATTGTTGAGACGGTTGAAAATCGTGTTTACTTGTTCCGGAATCCTTTATCTTTGATTTGTGAAATCCTTGGGTTTAGACATTACTTCGGGAATTCCTATTCTTTTTTCTTTCAAAAGAGTAGCAACATACCCTTTCTTTTTTCTTATTTTAACCTTTTGATTTCCATATTAAGGATAGACTGACAAAGTTGCCTAATTTATTTGTTTTCACTAACCCTAGATTCTTTCCCTTGATAAAAAAGAAATTATGTCCTCTCGAGCTCCATCATGTACTATTACAAACAACCCAACGCAAATTGGGTTCGGAACGAATAGAACAGACTATGTCGAGCCAAGAGCATTTTCATTACTATGGAAAATGATGGATAACAAAATCCACAATCGATTATGTCCTTCAAGTCGCACGTTGCTTTCTACCACATCGTTTTAAACGAAGTTTTACCATAACATTCATTCCTCTAATTTCATTGCAAAATGGTATCGAGAATTGATCCAATATGGAAGGAATCATGAATAGTCATTGCTTTTGTATACTAATTCAAACTTGCTATCTATGGAGAAATATGGATAAAAGAAATAAGTATTTATCGGGGAAGACTCTGCAAAGATCCAATTTATTTAAACTCATATTCTATCATATGAATGAAACATAGTTCGAAAAAGAGGAATAAAATAGTTTTCTTAAGACTTATTTATTATTGAATTTCCATTCTCAACAGAGAACTCAAGATGATCAATCCTGAAATGAGAAGGATCGACTCTTCCCCAACAAATAAACTATCAACCTCCAGTTAGATTATTTAATTAATTAATATATTTTTCTGTAACAAAAACAATTAACTAGTAACCAAAAAAGCTATGTTAATGAAAAGATTGGTAGTTTTGGGGTAGTTATAAAATTCTCATACTTCTTCGACTCGAATAACAAAAGAAAAAACTAAAAATAAAAAATAAGAAAAGTACGATTTTTTTTGAATCCATTCTATTCAACGAACAGTTCTTACCTTAACCTTAGCGAAATGGATCATTCTGGATATTTAAAGAATCACAGATCGAGAGCGTTTTTGCTTAACCAAAGAAAGACCCTTCTTTTTTACGAATAATATAACAATTTACGAATAATATAACAAAACAAAAATCGATCTCGATCATAAAAGGATCGGTCTCATTTTCTATACAGTGTTTTACCTCATTAATTTTTTTTTCAATCAATTCAAAAGTAGAGTAGACAGAATATATGAATTTATCTCTAATCCTCACATTCCATTGATTTAGAAATGGATATTTGCAAATCAGATAATACCTAAAATAAAAAAATCGAGTCCGTATCCGTAGAATGGAAACCCTTTTCTTTTTTCTCGCGCCGATCTTGGTCAAAAGTTTTAAGGCCTGTGCGGAAACTAAAGAGCTAAAGTAAGTAAAAAAAGGGGGGTACTTCTTTTCTTTCATATTGGGTGTCAAATGTATCCTGTAAGAATTCCCACTTCATAGATACGGAGCATAAAGTTTATCTAAGAAGTTCAAATTTCAAAAAACATATTCAAAAAACATATTGAGTAATGAGTAGTAGGGGCATATCCTGAATGTGCCTGATAGACAAAAATTTTTCATGAAAATAAAGATATTAAATTTGACTGGACTTGACACTTGATTTTTTGTTTTCTGAGAAAGAAAATGAATGCTTCGAAATGCATCTAATCTACGAGTTCATAAGAGATAATTATTTTCTTTAATAAACTTTTTTTATGTCGTGCGGGGCATAATACGATTCTATCTTTCGCTTCATCAGAAAAAATCTGGGACGGAAGGATTCGAACCTCCGAGTAACGGGACCAAAACCCGCTGCCTTACCACTTGGCCACGCCCCATTTCGTTTTATGCGACACTAATAAACACTATTATTTTTATATAATATTCGTCAATCCCACTTCAATTACCTAAAAAATGAGGGATATTTTCTTGCTAGGATTCTAGACATGCAGATAATATAGAATCCAAAAAATGCATTGATCATTACATGGAATTCTATTAAGATATTATATGAAAGTCGAATTTCTTCCATTCTCATTTGAGAATGCGAATACAAGGAGGTATTTTGTGTTTGGGAAAGTCCGAAGAAAAAAGGATTTTGAATCCACCTTTTCTTTTGCTTTTTTCCCTTATAAAAATAACTCAATCAATCAAAATAAAATTATCTACTCTACAAGAACGAAATGCTTGTTATGCCTAATATACTTAGTTTAACCTGTATCTGTTTTAATTCTGTTCTTTGTCCGACTAGCTTTTTCTTCGCCAAATTACCCGAAGCTTATGCCATTTTCAACCCAATCGTGGATGTTATGCCTGTCATACCTGTACTCTTTTTTCTATTAGCGTTTGTTTGGCAAGCCGCTGTAAGCTTTCGATGAAATCTTTATTATTCTGTCTGCCAAATTGAATGATGTATTCATTCCAAAAAAATTAAAAAAATGGATAAGAACCGAGAAGTCTTATATTATCAACCTTCGATTCTAAAATTCAAAATAGCTGCAGCAATAAATTTGGATCAGCCTTTCTACCCCCTGCGTCTACGTTGAGCAGGTACCCTTAGGTATCCACACAATACCTAAACTAATTTTTGATATTGATAAGAGTGCTTATTATAAAGCAATTCTTGCAATTTTTTTTAAGAATTGATTTTTGCATTTTTAGGTGTCAAAATAAACAAAACCCATCCTAGTGGATCCGCGTGGTAAGGAAAAATAGGTAATCTATTCCTTAACAAAAAAAATCTTGGAGATTACGTAATGCTTACTCTCAAACTTTTTGTTTATACAGTAGTGATATTCTTTGTTTCCCTCTTTATCTTTGGATTCTTATCTAATGACCCAGGACGTAATCCTGGGCGTGAGGAGTAAAAATCCAAAATTTTTGGGAATTTTTTCTTACAAATTGGATTTATTTTGTACATTTATCTATGAGAAAATCCGGGGGTCAGAATTCCTTACAATTTGAAAGTCCCAAATGGTCCGAAGGGGCGGAAAGAGAGGGATTCGAACCCTCGGTACAAAAAAATTGTACAACGGATTAGCAATCCGCCGCTTTAGTCCACTCAGCCATCTCTCCCCGTTCCAAATCGAAAGGTTTTCGTGATATGACAGAGGCAAGAAATAACGATTGCAAAAAATCCATCCTTTTTCTTTCATTTCAAAAGTGCATAAAAATTATATTGCCAATTCCATTTTAATTATATTCTTTTTTCTTATCTTAATGTTAATAAAAAAAAGAAGAAAATTCTTGTTTTTTCTTTCCAAAATTCGATATAGGCTGGGCTGAGATGAGAGACAATTAGATATATTTTCTCTTCAACGGGCAGCTCTATATAGGATTTGTTAGAATAAAAGAAGCAGGTTATAAAAAAACTCTTTTTTCGATTATTTATCCACAAAGCAAAAAAGGTTCTTATCAAACCCACAATAAAATTGGAAACAAAGATAAAGTAAGTAGACCTGACCCCTTGAATGATGCCTCTATCCGCTATTCTGATATATAAATTCGATGTGGATGAAATTGGTGTATAAGCGGATTTTTTGTATTTCCTTAGACTTAGATCGCACACGGCAAGAATTTTTCGCTATTTACGATTTCATATTCTTGTTACTAGACGTTCTATAGGAATAAGAAGAAATCGCAACTCTTTTCCGTTACACATAAAAAGGGTTTCAAAAGTCAATTTTGCTTTTCAATATCTTTCTTTTTTTTTTCAGAATCCTATTTTTGTTCTTCCAGCCATGCAATAGAGAGCGAATCATAAAAGAGGTTTTTTTTCCCTTAAAAGATAGGCTTTGAAATAGGAATCATGGAATAATGCTGAATTCAAATGTTTATTTCTTTATTTCTATAGTATAAGAAAAATTAATTGAATGAAATTCGTGGATTTACTACGACCTTGGTTGTGACCCCATAGATAAAAATGCAAAATTTCTATCTTCGAGACCCGTGAAAAAGGGCATTGAACGAGAAAGAAATCGTCCACAGATAATCAAACTATCGTATGTCCTGGAAGTAATATGAGGTGCTCGGAAATGGTTGAAGTAATTGAATAGGAGGATCACTATGACTATAGCCCTTGGTAGAGTTACTAAAGAAGAAAATGATCTATTTGATATTATGGACGACTGGTTACGAAGAGACCGTTTCGTTTTTGTAGGATGGTCCGGCCTATTGCTCTTTCCTTGTGCTTATTTCGCTTTAGGGGGTTGGTTTACGGGGACTACTTTTGTAACTTCTTGGTATACCCATGGATTGGCTAGTTCCTATTTGGAAGGTTGCAATTTCTTAACCGCGGCGGTTTCCACTCCTGCCAATAGTTTAGCACACTCTTTGTTGCTACTATGGGGCCCGGAAGCACAGGGGGATTTTACTCGTTGGTGTCAATTAGGTGGTCTGTGGACTTTTGTCGCTCTCCATGGGGCTTTTGCACTAATAGGTTTCATGTTACGTCAATTTGAACTTGCTCGATCTGTTCAATTGCGGCCTTATAATGCAATTTCATTCTCCGGTCCAATCGCAGTTTTTGTCTCTGTATTCCTTATTTATCCACTGGGACAATCTGGTTGGTTCTTTGCGCCGAGTTTTGGCGTAGCAGCGATATTTCGATTCATCCTTTTCTTCCAAGGATTTCATAATTGGACGCTGAACCCATTTCATATGATGGGAGTTGCCGGAGTATTAGGCGCAGCTCTGCTATGCGCTATCCATGGGGCTACCGTAGAAAACACTCTATTCGAAGATGGTGATGGTGCAAATACCTTCCGCGCTTTTAACCCAACTCAAGCTGAAGAAACTTATTCAATGGTCACTGCTAACCGCTTTTGGTCCCAAATCTTTGGTGTTGCTTTTTCCAATAAACGTTGGTTACATTTCTTTATGCTATTTGTACCCGTCACCGGTTTATGGATGAGTGCTATTGGCGTAGTTGGCTTGGCTCTGAACCTACGTGCCTATGACTTCGTTTCCCAGGAAATCCGTGCAGCGGAAGATCCTGAATTTGAGACTTTCTACACCAAAAATATTCTTTTAAACGAGGGTATTCGTGCGTGGATGGCAGCTCAGGATCAGCCTCA